AACAGGATTGTTTACGAAGAAAAACTAATAAAAATTCCCATTCAGATACATAAGAATTATAGAGTAGCAAAAAGAGTCTTTTATGTTCTTTTGAAAAAACGTAAATAGTTTTATTACTCTGAATAAAACTAGTCCCATTATGGTATTTATGTAGAAAGAATCGCACTAAATGTAAAGAGGGAACATCTTGAATCCCGCATTGAAGTATTTGAACCAACATTTCCAGATGGATGGGATGGGGTATTAGTATATCTGACACGTTTTTTAACTGAGATAATTTGTCCTCTAAAAAGGGAAATATTGAATGAATAGATCGTAATTTCTGATATTTTGGTATTTCTTTTTCTTCGGGGGAAGATACTAATCGCAGCGAGAATGGAATTTCTATAATGACTGAAAAACCTTCTGATACCATTTGAGAATAAAAAAAATGAGAATAAAAAGAATTGGTGTACCCAACGAATCGATTTTGGTTAGAATCATTAACATTAACCGAATAAATCAAAAAATTCTGTTGATACATTCGAATAATTAAACGTTTTACAAGTACTAAACTAGATTTATTGTCATAACCAAAAAATTCTATAGGTTCGTAAAAATTCGAACCGTTTAAACCATGATCATGAGCAAGTGTGTAAATATACTCCTGCAAGAGAAGCGGATATAGGAAGTGTTGTTGCCGAGATCTATCTTTTTTGAAATATCCTTGTAATTCTTCCATTTACATTTTTATACTTGAAACAGAGACACAGGAGGCATTTCTTGGGTTATCAAATGATACATAGTGCAATATGGTCCGAACAAGGTATATAATTATGTATAATATACATAATAGTATAGTAAGTAGAGTAAAGATATACCCTGGAGACCTAGAAGTCCAATCAACAGATCCCTTTCCTCTCCCTTTCTATACAATGGGTTTATCAATTACAAGAGGGTAAAAAAATCCTTTATTTTTGCAACCCGATCGCTCTTTTGATTTTGGAAGAAATTTTCTTATCTTTCCTTTATCAGTATACTTTTTCTTCTACACATCCGTCTCCAATCCATATATAGAACATAGAGAATAGTTAGGATTTCTTTCATTAAAAAAAAGAGAAAAAGAAGAAATAATTCACTCATTGAAAAACCCTTTTCTGCACTGGGCACTAATCTATTTTTAACGTCTAATTAGATCGGGTAATTATTCAAATTAAGAATATAAGCTCGTTGCTTTTTGTTTTACCAGAATTAGGGCTATAGGACTCTATCCATTTATTCACTAGACCCAACTGTAAATATGAATTTCTTTTGTTTCCTTCAAAAAATCAAAACAATATCTTATAAATTCTAAAAATCCAGTAAGTAAGGAGAAGAAATGAAAAGTTCTTTATATTTGAATAAAATAAAATTATTACGACATGCTGTTTTTTCCTTCATTACCCTTTAGGATCAGTCGTGGTCTTATATAGACTCTACCAATAGTCTGGACGAATTCGTTACTTCATCCAAATGTGTAAAAGATAATAGTCGCACTTAAAAGCCGAGTACTCTACCGTTGAGTTAGCAACCCGAAGAAATATGTAGATACGATAAAAAAAAATTGAATTGCACTGCAGGATCCTGCCAAAATCAAAAGCAACAAATCTAATCTAAAAGAAAGATTTTAGAATCAATTATAAACTATAAACACCAATCCACGAAAAAGGGTAGATTGGATTCAAAAATAATAGATTCTAAATAGATATATCAAAACTGATACCCATTTTTTTTTAATAAAATACGTCTTGTATGACAGTAAATTTGTCAAACACATAATTTGACTAAGACTAAAGTGAAGTAAGAAAAATCAAAATGGGGCAGGAATAAACAGATCTATTCTATTTATCTACGATCAAATTATATTTGTTCGATACGCCATTGTCAATATGAATAGAATGCTGATAAAACAAATCAATTTGAGTAAATCAAATAAGGCCTTGTGTTGGATTGACACAATATAAATAATAAATTTGAAGAAAAAAGGGAGAGGGTACTAGTACTAGCATCTATCTTTGTGTAATTATTTCCCCAAAATTTGTTTGCTCTTTTCTTGCTCTATTCATACCTTCCTTATTTATTTTTCTTTTTTATTGTGGAAATTTAATTGACTAACAAAGACGGGGTTAATTTTGCTTATTGTACCTCTATGGATTGAATGAACTCAAGATTTTTCTCTACCCCGCCTTTACTTTATTTTTTTAACTTTAATTAACAGTTAATTTGAGATTCCTTCTTTAAAAAATTCTGCCTTCCTTAAAATATCATGAACAGTTACTGTGGGTTGAGCGCCATTTTCAAGGAAATATAGAATAGCAGGAACATTTGAATAGGTTTGATTCTTTATCGGATCGTAAAAACCCACCTTTTGAAGATCTCTTCCTTCTCTTCGGGATCGAACATCAATTGCAACGATTCGATAGATGGCTCATTGGGATAGATGTAGATAAACAATGCCCCCCCCAGAAACGTATATGAGGTTTTCTCCTCATACGGCTCGAGAAAAAATGATTCTAATGTATATAATGGCAAAAGGATCCATAAAATCATGAATTAGACTATGATTTAAGTGGTTTTTCCTTCCTCTTTTCTTACGAAAGAAAAAGAGAGATCTCATTCGTACTCATAACTCAAGTTGGGTCATTCTGAGGAAATCCTTAGACATTTATTGAGCCGTCTCTAACCTCTTTTCTTTGTCTCGTCTCGAATCTATTTTTATTCCGCATTTTGATCCAATTGTTGAGACAATTTAAAATAGTGTTTCCTTGTTCCGGAATCCTTTATCTTTGTTTTGTGAAATCATTGGGTTTAGACATTACTTCGGTGATCCTTACTCCTTTCAAAAGGGCAGCAACATACCTTTTGTTTTTTATTATTTCTTTCTATGGAAAAAAAGACGAGAGATTTATTCCCTTGTGATACACTTTTGATCAAAATAGTTTTACGAATTCCGACAAATCTGACTTACTTTCATTTTATTTAAAACTTTTTTAAATTTTCACCCTTTTTGATTTAGATATACTTACAAAGTGGGTTCAACTTATTAATTTTGATTGTCACTAACCCTAGATTCTTCCCCCCGATAAATGAATCAATACTTTCTGCTCGAGCTTCATCATGTACTTTTTATTTAGATTAGTACCCAACAAAAATAAGGTTCCTAGTATAACAGAACAAACTATGTCGAGCCAAGAGCATCTTCATTCTTAGAGAAAATGGCGGATGTAAGAATCCACAGTTGATAATGTCCTTCAAGTCGCACGTTGCTTTCTACCACATCGTTTCAAACGAAGTTTTACCATAACATTTCTCTAATTTAATTTGAACCAATATGGAATGGATTCAATATGAAATCATGAATAGTCATTGGATCGATGGATATATATATTATATACATATATATATAGTATATGGCCGGTATAGTCTTATATCTATTTTATATCTATATATATTAAGTATTTTTCGGGAAAGGCTCAGCAAGGATCCAATTTTTTAACCCCATATCATATGAATGGGATGAAACACATTTCTAAAAAAGAAGAATAAACGAGTTTGCTTAACTTAAGATTTATTTACATCTTCAGATTGTTCGGAACGATCAATCATGAAGGATCCCATCCCATTTTTATCGAAAAAATGAATTGAATTATAAACCTTAAAGAAAGGGGCCCTAATGATTTCCAATCCCGGAATCCAATCAGTTTTTATTCAAATAAACTATTCCAATGACCCGCGAAGGTTGGAAAGTGTCTCGATAATATAGAGATTTATCACACTTCTTCGAGTACCAAAGCAAAGATTTATATCAGAAAAAATTAAGTAAAAAAATCAGAATCAAGAATCAGAGGAGTCTGATCTTCTCGTATCTACTATACCATATACAATGAACAATTGTTACCATAGGTAATCATGAAAGGAATCACAGATCCTTTTCACTTAACCGAAAGTGTGTTGTTACTGAAATAAAACAAATAAAAATAAAATAATAATACTAAATAATAATAGTATCAATAATACTATACTAATAATACATAACATATATTTAAAGTAAGTCAATTAAGTAAGGAAGGCAAAGGCATTAGACTTTTTCATTTTATACATACAGATTTTGTTTTATTTCAGGTTCAAGCCACGAACCGTTCCATCAATTCTATTCAAGTAGAAGGAAATATAGGAATTCCTACATTACATTCATTTAAAATTATTCATTTGAACCAGATAAGATACAAAAAATGGGTTCAGATCCATTTGTTTTCCTATTTTTATTTTTTCCCACCCAAACTTTACAGGTTTTAAGATCGGTGATAAAATTAGTACCAAAAACTCCCTACTCTTTAGTTTCTACAGAGAGTGTGGAATTAGAATATACTCTTTATTTACTTTAAATTTTTTGGAAGAGGGTAGAGACCTTTTTTTTCTTTCGCATTTCGATTCAGGATGAATTATGTGAGAATTCATATTTCATGAATATTGGATATAAAGTGACTTTAAGGAACTAACCTATGACTAACTTCGTATGAATATGAACAGTAGGAGTATCGCCTGAATGTGAATGATTCATCCAAAATCTTTTGAATTAAAAAAATAAAGATATTTATTTTTGACACTTGATTTTGTTTGTAAGAAACATAATCAATTCTTAAGAATCATTCTTATAATTCAGAACAAAAGATTGTTCTCTTTAAAAATTTTCTGTTTAATGTTGGATACAATGTGATCCAACATGCTCTTTCCGGTAGAAAGGATCTGGGACGGAAGGATTCGAACCTCCGAGTAACGGGACCAAAACCCGTTGCCTTACCACTTGGCCACGCCCCATTTAGATTTCTACTCAACACTAATATTAGTATTGGTTATTCGTCAATTCTAGCCCAAATACATATGTGATACATTATTGCTAGGATTCTATAAATGTAAGAGATATAATCAAAAAATTCATTGATCATTACATGGAATTCAATTAAGATATTGTATGAAAGTATAATTCTTTTTATTCTCATTTGAGAATTAAAAGAGGGATTTTTGATTTGGGAAAGTTCAAAGAAAAAGAAGGATTTTTTGGCCTGCCTTTTTCATTTTTACCTTATATTATAAAAGTGACTCAATCAAAATCAAATTATCTAATCTACAAGAACGAAATGTTTGTTATGCTTAATATCTTTAGTTTAATCTGTATCTGTCTTAATTCTATTCCTTATTCGAGTAGTTTTTTCTTCGTCAAACTGCCCGAGGCTTATGCTTTTTTCAATCCACTCATAGACGTTATGCCTATCATACCTGTACTCTTTTTTCTCTTAGCCTTTGTTTGGCAAGCTGCTGTAAGTTTTCGATGAAATCTTTAATATTTTCCTAAATTCATGATTTTTTTTTGAAAAAAAAAAACACACACACTTCATTTTTCAGTTTGAGATATGTCATGCCAAAATAGCATATGCGGTACAAAAAAATAGGCAATCTATTCCCCTAAAAAAAATGATCTTATCTTGGAGATTGTGTAATGCTTACTCTCAAACTCTTCGTTTATACAGTAGTGATATTCTTTGTTTCTCTCTTCATCTTCGGATTCTTATCTAATGATCCAGGGCGCAATCCTGGACGTGAAGAATAAACATAAGACATTTTTAGCTCTTCCTTGCTTTTTTATGAATTCTTTATTCTTAATTATTTTCTCTATTCTATTAACTTTTTCAAATAAAATAATAAAGTGATCCAGATTTTTTAAAAATTTCAAGTCTCCAGTTATGAGGGATAGCGGAGAGAGAGGGATTCGAACCCTCGGTACAAATAAAACTCGTACAACGGATTAGCAATCCGCCGCTTTAGTCCACTCAGCCATCTCTCCCAACTCAAAATTGAAAAATTTTTATGTGATGTAACACGTAAAGTTGAAGTAAAGATTGATCAAAAAACCCTCGTCTTCCTTTCTTATTAGAATTAGAATAGAAAGATATAAAAAAACAATCAATATATCAAAATAAAAAATATAAATATATAAATATTACGATATCTACAAATTGATCAGATCAGCAATTAAATTTATATAATGATTCGAAACAGATATCACCAATAGAAAGAATACCTTACCTTACTTTTTTATTTTGTACGAAATTTTCCCGGCCCGCTTAAGTACTGGCCGGGCAATTGCTTCTTTATTTTTGTTTCAATGAATCATTTAATCATTTATAGAATAGATCAAATGATTTAAGCATGATTTGATATCAAATCATAAATACTTGTTATTAAAGCAATCCTAAGGGCAATTTTCACGCCCATTCTATGATGGAAGTGTCATTTCTTATTATTAAGAATTAATATTTTTTTATTCTATTTTTTTACAGTTAAAGTAAAAAAAATAGAATAAAAAAACATATCATATAAAAACATATACAGACACACATCATACATATATTAAATAAATAATAAAGTCAACTATTTATAACACATATTTCATATTTTTAATATATTCAATATAAATATATTAAATAGATTCTATTTAATAGAAATTTAGAATTAATATAAATTTAAGAAATAACTTATTTACTTTATTTTTATTTAAAATTTAAAAGAACAAGCTTTATTTTAAAAGCTGAGATCCAATTCACCAAAATTCATAAGGATCGGATCTGGCAGTTTAAAATTTAAAAGGAAGTTGAAAAAAAAAAAAGAAATTCAATTTCAATTTAAAGAACATGTATACAGAATTAATCATTTTTTTAGTTCAGCTTCAAGGGCTCCTTAGGGCCGAGACTGCCAGTAATGACTTCCCATCAAAGAAAAAGTAGAATTTATATTATTATTCAATTTTAATAAAATAAGTCTTTTTTTGCTCTTCGCCTTTTTTCTTTTAGTCTCTTCTCTGGCGGGGTGAAATACATGTTAACGCTAGAATTTTCATGATTCTGATGCTATCTGGATTGTGGCTTATCCCCTTTATTCGACAAAGACTCCATTCATATACAATAATGAAATTGTAGCGGGTATAGTTTAGTGGTAAAAGTGTGATTCGTTCTATTAACAACCTAAATAGTTAAGGGGTCTTTCAGTTTTTTAATATTCCGACAAAAAAACTTTATTTCTGAAAAAGGTTTAATCCTTTACCTCTCAATGGCATATTTGAGGAAGAATATACCTTCTCACGATTTGTATCCAAAGGTCAATTATAAAATTAATAAAGACAAAATTGGATTATGGGGTCGCGAAGCATAATTTTTTTTAATTGGATCAACTCTTCCAATTGAATGAGTATGAGTAAAGGGTCCATGGATGAAGATACAAAAGTTTATTTCCAATCGTCACTAGATCTTCAATTTTTGCGTTGTAAAGGGGAGATTGAAGCCAATAGCTAGAAAACGATGATTTTGGTTTACTGAAACCATCGACATATTGTTTCAGCTCGGTGGAAACAAAATTATTTTCCTAAGGATCCTGTGAGTTGAGTAGAAATAGGGAACGAAGTAACTAGACTAGACGGATTTGATATAA